AGAGCTAAAGTAGCTCCTAAAAGCACTGTTATTATACCTACTAAACAAATGAGATTCATTATGTAAGGTATAACTATGAAAAGAGGAAGAAGCCGAGCTACAAGAAAAATTCCTGCTGCTACCATAGTAGCAGCGTGTATAAGAGCCGAAATAGGAGTGGGTCCTTCCATGGCATCAGGTAACCATACGTGAAGGGGGAATTGTGCGGATTTAGCAACTGCACCGACAAATAATAAAAGGGCGCATAAAGTAACAAATAAAGAATTAACCCCATTATTATGGATCAAGGTATTCACTATTTGGAACAAATCCCGAAATTCGAAACTACCAGTTATCCAATAAAATCCTAAGGTTCCTAATAATAAACCAAAATCTCCTATACGATTAGTTACAAAAGCTTTTTGACAAGCACTTGCTGCAACGGGTCGTGTGAACCAAAAACCTATCAATAAATACGAACACATTCCCACTAGTTCCCAAAAAATATAAATTTGTATCAAATTGGAACTAGTAACTAATCCCAACATTGAAGCATTGGAAAAACTCATATAAGCAAAAAATCTCAAATATCCTTGGTCGTGAGACATATAATTGTCACTATAAATAAAAACCAGGATCCCAACAGTAGTAATTAGTATTGACATAATAGAAGTAAGTGGATCAATCAAGTGTCCGAACTCTAATAAAAAATCATTATTGATGGTCCAAGACCATAGATATTGATAGGTCAAACTTCCATTTATTTGCTGAATAGATAGATTGGCTGAAAACCACATAGATATACTTAGTAGTAAAACACTTAGGAAAGCCCACATACGACGAAAATCTTTTGTTGCTGTCGGAATAAGTAGAAGTCCCAATCCTATTGACATAGTAACTGGGAGCGGAAAAAGAGGTATTATCCATGCATATTTATATGTATATTCCATAAGAAAACAAATTATTCTTTTTTCTTATAATTATTTCCGATTCACCAATTATTATCTCTTAAAAAAAAAAACAAAATAATAATAAGAAAATATGAAAGAGATCAAATACAAAAATACAAATATTGGAATTATGATTTTTTGTTTTATTAAATATTTCAAATAAAAGTTGCAATTAGTTGGTCAAATATCAAATAATATGATCAAATAATTAGTCAAATTTATTACTTACGTTATTAATTAACTTAAAACTCTATAAAAGAAAGATATTTTTTAAATAAGAAATAATATGACATCATATGAGATTTTGAATAATTGGATTTTACCATTTTACCTTTACATTATATTCTAATTGTGTAATTTAAAGATATATGATATATTTAATATTATATTTATTATATTTAAGATAGATTTATTCAATTTATATTAAAGTTCAGTTACAGATTTCTTTATCTCTTTCTATTTTTATTTTCTTATTTATTTTCTTTTATTCTTTTTTTTTTTTTTTTTCTATTTGTATGTTATTTGTATGTTATGATATTATTATTGAGTTTTTTTTTTTTGAAATTTATGGAATGAATTAAGTATTAAGTATAGATAATAGCTAATAAAAAGAAATTTCTTTTGAACAATATATGTCTTTCACATACAACGATAAAAGGGAGTCACTTACCTTTTGAATGGCAGTTCCAAAAAAGCGTACTTCTATGTCAAAAAAGCATATTCGTAGAAATCTTTGGAAAAAAAAAGGATCTTTAGAGGCAGTAAAAGCTTTTTCTTTAGCTAAATCTATTTCCACCGGAAAGTCAAAAAGTTTTTTTGTGCGACAAAAAAAAGTCTTAGAAAAATCTTAATTGACATGTTTCAAAGAACTTCCAAATTTCCATTTTTGAATTGGAAGACAAATAATTAAATTTTACTAATGTATTGTATTTCACTTCTCCTTATTAGTTAGAACTAGGTAATATGAAAAATAAGAATCTTTCTGTCTACTTGATTCAAAGTACACAGTATTTTTTTTTTTTTTATAGTCTTTCTATATTTCTATTATATTCTATTTATTGAAATTTATATTGTATGAATTGTGCTTTTCTATTTTGAAAAGCACAATTACGATAGACAAGTACGATAGACAAGGAAGAATTTGAATATTTCATTCTACTTTCTACTAAGGTGTTGGGTCTCAAAATCATTAGAAAAAATTATGAATTTTATACCCCGACTGAGAACGAAACTTTTGAGTTCTTATTGTTCGGGATAAACAAGAATTAGGTTTCTAGTACGGAAAAATTGATTCTTAAAACTGAATCTACGAAGATGAAGATACTAATTCCATATTATTGATATTGAACATTTCCATATGAATGGAAATGCATCTTTCTTCATTGTTTCCTAAACCCTATTGAATATCGACAATTCAACATGAATTTCCTTATTATTATTTAAGGTAAGCCGCCATGGTGAAATTGGTAGACACGCTGCTCTTAGGAAGCAGTGCTAGAGCATCTCGGTTCGAGTCCGAGTGGCGGCATAAGGTATAAATAAGAATTCTTATTAATTATTAATATTATAGAATAATATAGACACAATAGATCTAATAGAATATAAAATATAGAAAATATTCTATTTGAGATTCTATTTAATCCCCTCCCCGATTTCAATTATTTAAAAGGGAATCTTATTTATGATATTTGCAACTTTAGAACATATATTAACTCATATTTCTTTTTCGATCATCTCAATTGTGATTCTAATTCATTTGATGAACTTATTAGTCTACGAAATCGAAGGATTACGTAATTCGTCAGAAAAAGGGATGATAGCTACTTTTTTCTCTATAACAGGGTTTTTAGTTATTCGTTGGATTTCTTCGGGACATTTTCCTTTAAGTAATTTATACGAATCGTTAATCTTCCTTTCATGGAGTTTATCCATTATTCATATGATTCCGTATCTTGGGAATCATAAAAATGATTTAAGCGCAATAACTGCACCAAGTGTTATTTTTACCCAAGGTTTTGCCACGTCAGGTCTTTCAACTGAAATGCATAAACCCGTAATATTAGTACCTGCTCTACAATCTCAGTGGTTAATAATGCATGTAAGTATGATGCTCTTGAGCTATGCAGCTCTTTTATGCGGATCGTTATTATCAGTTGCTCTTATAGTGATTACATTTCAAAAAAGAATTGATTCTTTTTTGAAAAACAATAATTTTTTAAGTTTAAGGAAGTCGTTTTTCTTTGGTGATATGGAATATTTGAACGAAAAAGGAAGTGTATTAAAAAAGACTTATTTTCTCTCATTTCAAAATTTTTACAAATATCAATTAATTCAGCGTTTGGATTATTGGAGTTATCGTGTCATTAGTTTAGGATTTACTTTTTTAACCATAGGCATTCTTTCTGGAGCAGTATGGGCTAATGAAGCATGGGGTTCATATTGGAATTGGGACCCTAAGGAAACTTGGGCATTTATTACTTGGACCATATTTGCAATTTATTTACATACTAGAAAAAATTCAAAATTGCAAGATCAAGGTACGAATTCGGCATTTGTAGCTTCTATAGGATTTCTCCTAATTTGGATATGTTATTTTGGGATCAATATATTAGGAATCGGGTTCCATAGTTATGGTTCATTCCAATTACTATCTAATTGAATAAAATAAACTACATAAAGAATACATAAAAAAATCGTCTGATACACAATGAAATTTTGTGCAAGTTTTTGAGAACCTTTTAAATAGAGGAATTATTCAAATGGTTCTCAAAAACTAAAAACTTTAGATGTATCTCATTAAAATTTTAATTCACCCTTTCTTTTTTTTCATTGTAACAACGAAGAATCGTTAAAATATGAAAGTCAAAGAATTATAAGACTTTCTTTTCAATTAATGAAATTCATTTCATTTAATATGAAATCTAAAAAAAAATTAGTATCTATAAAAATAATTAGATAATAGAACTTGTACCTTGTCAACCGATAACGGTAGAACGAAATCAGGATAAATACCAATTCCTATTACAGGTAGAAAGATACAGATCGAAACAAATAGTTCTCGTGGTCCAGAATCAAAAAAATTCGAATTTGGAATATTGAATAGCTTGTATCCATAGAAAATCTGACGTAACATAGATAATAAAAAAATAGGAGTTAATATCATTCCAATTGCCATTACAAAAGTAATCAAAATTTTTGGCATGAAAAGATATTTTGGGCTGGTAATTATTCCAAAAAAGACTAAGAATTCTGCAACAAAACCACTCATTCCTGGCAATGCAAGAGAAGCCATCGAGAAACTACTAAACATGGTAAAGATTTTTGGCATTGGGATAGATATCCCCCCCATCTCTTCGAGATAAACAAAACGTATTCTATCACAACTTGTTCCTGCTAAGAAAAAAAGTGCAGCACCAATCAATCCATGAGAAAGTATTTGTAAAATGGCTCCATTAAGTCCCATGCCAGTTATAGAACCAATTCCTATAATTATGAAACCCATGTGAGATACGGAAGAATAAGCAACACGTTTTTTTAAATTGCGTTGACCAAGAGAGGTTGAAGCTGCATAAATGATTTGTATTGTTCCTACTATCACCAACCAGGGAGATAATCTAGAATGAGCGTGAGCTAATAATTCCATATTGATCCGAATCAATCCATATGCTCCCATCTTTAATAAGATTCCAGCTAAAAGCATACATGTACTGTAATGTGCTTCTCCGTGGGTATCTGGTAACCATGTATGTAGAGGTATAATCGGCGATTTGACAGCATAAGCAATAAGAAAACCAAAATATAGTATTATTTCTAATGCTGCAGGATACGATTGATTAGCTAATTTTTCTAAATCTAATGTTGGTTCATTGGAACCATATAAACCTATACCTAGAACTCCTATTAAGAGAAAAATGGAACCTCCGGCAGTGCACAAAATAAACTTTGTAGCCGAGTACAGGCGTTTTTTTCCTCCCCACATGGATAAAAGTAAATAAACAGGAATTAATTCTAATTCCCACATGATGAAAAAAAGTAAAAGGTCTCGAGAAGAAAATGATCCTATTTGGCCACTATACATTGCTAACATCAAGAAATAGAAAAATCGCGGATTTCGAGTAACTGGCCAAGCTGATAAAGTAGCTAAAGTAGTGATAAATCCTGTCAGTAAAATGGGTCCTATGGAAAGTCCATCGATTCCCAGTCTCCAGTGAAAATCAAAAAGATTGATCCATTTCAAATCCTCCTTCAATTGGGTTAATGGATCGTCCAATTTGAAATGATAACAAAATACATAGCTCATTAGAAGGAGCTCTAGTATACATATACATATAGTGTACCACCTATACACCTTATTTCCCCTATGAGGAAAAAAGACAATTGAAGAACCCGCGAATATGGGCAAAACAAGAAGTATTGTTAACCAAGGAAAATAACTCGTGATAAAGACAAGATAAAATTAGACCAGAAAAGCCCGTGCTCGGGAGAAGAATAATATATTTTCTTTTCTCGAGTACGGGCTTTTGTCAGTAAAGAGGAATCAACTGATTCAAGTAGAGTTTTTTGTCAAATATCAATAGGAAAGACCCATGCTGCGAGTTGTTTCATGCCATAAATAAACACGGACACTCAAAAAATCCGTTGGACAAGCGGATTCACATCTTTTACAACCTACACAATCTTCGGTTCTTGGGGCAGAAGCAATTTGCTTAGCTTTACATCCGTCCCAAGGTATCATTTCCAATACATCCGTGGGGCAAGCTCGAACACATTGGGTACATCCTATACATGTATCATAAATCTTTACTGAATGTGACATTGGGTCTATAAATTCCAATTTTGAACACAAAAGATTTTCAATCTGGTAAAATAAGAAAATGAAATAAATCATATATTTTTATTGTAGACACCAGACGAATCAATGATTTATAAAAATCTTAAGAATTAATCTATTTTTTAATCTGTTTATGATAAAGGGCCAAGATACTTTGATTTCCATTTCAATAACCATTAAATATGAGAATATGAGTTTACAAATTCAATTCATGTAAATTTTACTAATTTTACTATATATCTATATAGATATAGAAATATAATTCAGGATATGATAATATATTATATATCAGATAAATACATTTGTTATTAGGTTAGTGATAGAATAGGTTAGTAACTCTAAATCATAAATCTATATGAAAAAATATAAGAAAATAAATAAGAAAATAATATGAATAGAATAATTATGACTAATTATTCAGCAAATTCAATTGATTGATACGAGTTGATTTTCTGTTACGATGGATCGACGAAACAATAGCTAGCCCAATAGCTGCTTCAGCAGCTGCAATGGCTATAACAAAGATTGCAAAAATTTCTCCTTTTAATTGTCGACTATCAAATATATCGGAAAATGTGACAAGATTTATATTCACCGAATTCAGTATAAGCTCAAGACACATAAGTGCTCTAACCATGCTTCGGCTTGTGATCAGTCCATAGATACCGATAGAAAATAAATAAACACTTAGACAAAGTACATGTTCTAACATCATTGATAAATTCCTCATCTATCTCAATTCATTTCAATATGAGAACAAAAATTAAACCGATTCAGTTGACTAGAATAGAAGAATTACAGAACAAAAGAAGATATTCACAGTAGATTGAGATTCAATACATTTTCATTCTTGAAATTTCAAGAATGAAGTTCTTATTATACTAGATTCTTGATATTAGATTATTGACGAGCCATAGTAATTGCACCTATCAAAGAAACTAAAAGAATTATAGAAATGAGTTCAAAAGGAAGATAAAAATCTGTAGATAAATGAATCCCAATTTGTTGAACGTTACTTATTAAGTCCTTTTCTATAATCTGATTTGATCTTGTAGTCCGAAAAATTCCGTACCATGACGTATTTGGGATAGTAGTCATTAATGAAAAAAAAATACTTGTACAAACCAATGAAGTGATTCTATCTCCAATGGTCCACAAATAGGAATCATTGGAATATTCTGAACCGTTCATGAACATCACAGCAAATATGATTAATACATTTATGGCTCCCACATAAATAAGGAACTGCGCGGCAGCTACAAAGTAGGAATTCAATGAAATATAGAATAAGGATATACAAACGAGAACCAATCCCAATGAAAAGGCAGAATCAATGGGATTGGTAAGTAATACTACTCCCAGACCTCCTAATATAATAACTGATCCCAGAAATACTACAAGAATATCATGTATTGGTCCAGGTAAATCCATTCTGAAATAAAAGATAAATAAAGAAGTCAAAATATTTCATGACCTTACTAAGGATTCAGTAAAGGAACTATTTTTTTTATATGATACCTTTCTAATTGAATGAAAAAGAATGAAAAAAAAATGGATATCATTAGATAGATAAAATAAAATTCTTTGGCTAATCCTACTTTATTCTAATTTATTCTAAACCAAAGCTTAGTAATTAGTAATCGTTCTTGAACCAAGGAAGGGGTTTTTATTTTTTCATTTGATTTGTTTAATCCATAACTGTTTGAATTGTATAATCTCCAATTATTGAAACTGGTAACCGACCTAAAGAAATTTGATTATAATTCAATTCGTGACGATCATAAGTGGAAAGCTCATATTCTTCAGTCATTGATAAACAGTTTGTTGGACAATACTCGACACAGTTACCGCAAAATATACAGACACCAAAATCAATACTATAATGAAGCAGTTGTTTTTTCTTAATATCTTTTTCCAAATTCCAATCAACAATAGGAAGGTCTATTGGACATACGCGGACACATACTTCACAAGCAATACATTTATCAAATTCAAAGTGGATTCGACCACGAAAACGCTCTGATGTGATTGATTTTTCATAAGGATATTTAATAGTTACAGGTAAACGATTCGTATGGGATAAGGTAATTATGAAACTTTGTCCAATGTACCTTGCGGCTCGTATTGTTTGTTTGCCATAATTCATAAACCCAGTAACCATAGGTAACATATTTTAGATATCCATCAATAAGATTTATGTTTCTGTCTCTTGGGTGAGAGAAGTTAGAAATATAGAATATTCATTATTGTTTTCTCTTAATTTATTATTTTTATTTCTACTTTATAGTGAAACAAGTTGAAAAGAAGTTGTCAATAATAGATTACCTAGAGAAATAGGTAAAAGAAATTTCCATCCAAGATTTAATAATTGATCCATTCTCATCCTAGGTAAAGTCCATCTTGTTGTGATAGGAATGAACAGAAACAAATAAGCTTTAGCTAATGTAATAAAGATACTAATTGCTATTACAAAGACTCTAAACATTTTATTTATTCCAAAAAGTTCAGTAAGAGATATGTACGGAATAGAAAAATTCCACCCACCTAAATAAAGAACTGTTACAAATAATGAAGAAACTAATAGATTTAGGTAAGAAGCAAGATAAAAGAATCCGTATTTTATACCTGAATATTCGGTTTGATAACCTGCTACTAATTCCTCCTCTGCTTCTGGTAAATCAAAAGGTAATCTTTCACATTCTGCTAGAGAAGACATTATAAAAACTAGAAATCCTATGGGCTGACGCCACAGATTCCATCCCCCAAAACCATATTTGGACTGTGCCTCAATTATATCAACTGTACTTGAACTGTTAGATAATTATAGTCGATGATAACATCACTGCTCCCATCGCTATTCCAAAACCGTACATGAAACCTAAGCTTCATACGGCTCCTTTATGGCCACAAAGAAATGTAAGGTAAGGACTAGTTTAGTATTCTTGCTCTCCTTGGACCCTAGGTAAATACAATGGAAAGATAAACTGGATGTTGGAGAGTCCTCAATTCGACCAATAAAATTCTGTCTGCTAGAATAAGAAAAAGCACTTCCGAATGGATCTCATCCCTTATAATATTAATATTCTAATGAATAGAATCAAAAATTATTTTTGTTAAGCAATAACTTAAGCCTTCAATAAAATACTGGTTATATTCATAAATAGAAAGATTTAGACATTAGTTAATGAATCATGATAAGAAATTTCCATATGCATATGTATCAAGAAAAAAAGATTTTCTTATTATTCCCGTTTTATTCTTTTTTATTTTTTTATTATATTATCATATTGCATCCTATTTGTCTTGTTCCTTTTCTTCTTTCTCAAAACTAAAAAAAAAAAGGAAAGAAAATAAAGGATTAATTCGTTCTTAATAGTTATTTATTTAATCAGTGAATAGTAGCATACTCTAGATCGGAATCGTGGGGAAGTACTGCTTGATCATTTCTACCAACTCCAAGCCCTTATTATAATTCGTTTTATGCGAAGTTTTATGCAAAAATAACTTTTTTTGATACCTTACATTATTTCCATTACTTATCCTTTGCATACTTTAGTGTTCCTAACTGCCCACTTTTTTTTTATTGATCCCCAGTATAGTAATAAATACAGTTGATCTTTTCCATCCGCTTCAAGATATGACGACTAAGAAAATAATCTCAATCTTGGGGTAAACAACTTAAACTTATGTTTACTTCAAATTTCTTCTTGTACCTAGGGAATGAGATTTTTCTTGTTTTACTGCAAATTGAGGAGCAGTTTTGTTTCACTCATATAACTATCTGGTTTAACTCATCAAACTGAAATATTTAATTATTTCATAAAAAAGACGAAGATATTTATTCAAGACATTCAATTTATTTATCTTCACTTACTTTAGAAAGTCTAAAGTTTTGAAAGAAAATAAAAAAAATATTTTTTTCTCTTCTTTTCTTTCATATTCATATTTACATATTGAATTAGATTTCTATTTTATTGTATTTCAATCCATTTCTTTTATCTTTTATAGAAAAGATAAAAGAAAAGTTCATATTCCAACGAATCACACGTAGAGATATTGCTAACACACATAGAGTTAATGGTATTTCATAACTAATCGATTGAGCTGCAGCTCGCAGACCGCCTGAAAAAGAATATTTATTATTTGATCCATATCCTGACATAAGAAGACCAATGGGGACAATACTTGAAAAAGCAATCCATAAAAAAACACCTATACTGAGATCAGCTAAAACAAGGTGATATCCAAAAGGAATTACTAAATAACTTAGTAGAATGGATATAAAACCTATAGAAGGTCCGACCCTAAATAAATGAATATTACCTCTAGATGGAAGAAGATTCTCCTTGAAAAGTAGTTTGGTCCCATCCGCTAAAGCTTGAAGAATTCCTAACGGGCCAGCATATTCAGGTCCAATACGTTGTTGTATTACTGCAGATATTTTTCTTTCTAACCACACAATGACTAATACCCCCATTGTGATTCCTAATACAAGGGTGAAAATGGGGACAAAAATCCATAAGAATCCATATCCTTCTTTTAAGGATTCTAATCTATAAAAAGAATTAATAGTTTGTACTTCTGTCGTATCAATTATCATTTCAACGATCAACTTCTCCCATAATGATATCTATACTACCTAGTATCGTCATAATATCAGCCAATTTCATTCTTTTAACTAGCTGGGGAAGAATTTGCAAATTGATGAAACCGGGTGGACGGATTTTCCATCTCCAGGGGAGAACACTACTATCTCCTATTAAATAAATTCCTAATTCTCCTTTTGGGGCTTCTACCCTTACATAAAGTTCTTGTTTTAACAATTCAAAATTGGGTGAAAGTTTTTTAGTAAGAAATCTATAGTCAAAATTATTCCATTCGGAATTATTTGTCCTATGAAAACGCCGGTTTTCTAAATTCTCATAAGGTCCTCCAGGAATTCCTTCTAGAGCCTGTTGAATGATTTTTATGGATTCTTGCATTTCACCGATTCTTACTAAATAACGAGCTAATGTATCGCCCTCTTTTTGCCATTTGACTTCCCAATCAAATTTATTGTAACACTCATAGCGATCAACTTTACGAAGATCCCATTGGATCCCAGAAGCTCGTAACATTGGTCCTGATAAACCCCAATTTATTGTCTCCTCCCCACCAATAATGCCCACTCCTTCAACTCGTTCCAAAAAAATGGGATTTCGCGTAATGAGTTTTTGATACTCAACAACTTCTGTTAAAAAATAATCACAGAAATCAAAACATTTATCTATCCAGCCATAAGGTAAATCCGCAGCTACTCCTCCGATGCGGAAATAATTATGCATCATTCGCATACCTGTGGCAGCTTCAAATAGATCATATATTAATTCCCTCTCTCTTAAAATATAGAAAAAGGGAGTCTGTGCACCAATATCGGCCATAAAAGGACCAAGCCATAACAAATGGGAGGCTATACGGCTCAGCTCCAGCATTATAACTCTGATATAACTGGCCCTTTTAGGCACTTGAACACTTTCCAAGCGTTCTGGTGCATTTACTGTTATTGCTTCTGTGAACATAGTAGCTAAATAATCCCAACGTGTTACATAAGGCAAATATTGTATAATTGTTCGGTTCTCCGCTATTTTTTCCATCCCTCTGTGTAAATAGCCCAATATAGGTTCACAGTCAATAACATCTTCACCATCCAGAGTAACGATCAGCCGAAGAACACCATGCATTGATGGATGGTGAGGCCCCATATTGACTATTATAAAATTTTTTTTTGTAGCTGGTAAAGTCATCTTTTTTTTTCCTTAATTCATTATTTCATGAATTTCTTAAAATAAAAAGAAAATAATAATAACTGAACTAAGAAAAAAAGAATTAAAAAATCAAAAGGAACAAGGATAATAATAAGAAACTCAAAGAATAAATTCAAATTTAATTAACGAGTTTTTGGTTCCCGAATATCTAACTGATCTATTAATTTTTTATAACGCATTTTATTTTTCTTTGACAAATAAGTCAATAATCGTTGACGTTTTCCCAGAATTATTCGTAGACCCCTTTGCGATAAAAAATCTCTTTTGTGCAATTGTAAATGTGAAGTAAGTCTCCGTATCTTATTGGTGAAATGGGATACTTGAAATTCAACAGACCCACTATTTTCTTCTTTTTCTTCTTGTGTAATAACTGATATCAATGATTTTTTGACCATAAATTAAAGTTTCTATTTTTCTTTTCTGTGAATTTTACCGATCGGGAAAAATAATAATATTTCTTAGGCTAGTTATTTTTATCTAGTATACATCAAAATTGTATTTTATTTATTTTATTCATATACTACTTTGTTTTTTATTTATGTGGTTTATGTTTTGTATATTTGATCCAAATATACAAAACATATATGTATTCAGCAACTAGAACAATTCATTTTTACTTAAAAGGATTCCGCTATTCCTAGTGAAAATTGATACACTATGAAATTAGCATCATGTATTAGAATATTACACATTGTATATGTTTCGGCTTTCATCTACCGAATACATTAATCCACTATAAATTTTTTTCATTTTTCATTGGAATTGAATTCATTCTGAATTGTGAATACATATGTATTCTTGACATACTAAAACAACTGCCATTATTGGTATTAAACCAATAGCGATTCATACAAGCTACATCTTCTAATCGATAATTGGGCCAAAGAAACAATTTGAATTTAATGAAATCTTTTCTATCTGTATTAATATGTTTGTTCTCATTGAAAAATTTCCCACATTTTCTTATTTTGTTTTCGTTGCAAAATCTTGGATTTCTATCCACAACATTAAAATTTGGCAAATTGAAACAAATTCGAATTCGAAATTCTCTACGACGTCTGGGAGATAGAATATTTTCAGGAATAAGTAAATCATAATGATTTTTGTCTCCACTCAAAAATATGTTGCTGTGTCGTGCAATGGATTTTTCAACCTCCTTTTTTTCAATATATCTTTTTTTTGTGTATTTTTGATTTGTTTGGTGTTTCTTATTATAAACCAATGAAATATCCATAGTTTGATATATAATATATTTTCCGTTCCTTCGTATAGATAGACAAATTGGTTCAATAATAAATATTCCCTTTCTTATCAATTCTGCAAGAACTAGGTCCTTTTGAATCATCATTTCATCTAGATTTATTTCACCTCTTTGAATCGAAGATATAGCAATATCCTTTGGATTTATCAGTCTAAGTAGGAGACAATATACCCTGATATTTTTCATTATTTTATTATTCAAGGGATCAGCCCATCTTAGTTGAAAAAGGAAATATTTTTTCAAAAAAAAATCCAGTTCCGTTTCATTCTTGCTCTTATATTGTTTTATATCCTTTTTTAGTTTGAATCTTGCGTAATCTTCTTCAACCTTGGAATTTCCTAATTCAAGATCTTTTTTTTTTTTATATGATTTCTTTGGATTTACGTTAATGTTTTTACTTGTTTCATTTATAGAAAAATGAAAAAGGAGTGATTTTATTGGGATGATCCAAGGTTTAATTTTATATACATCAAAAAGTAGCACAAATTCTGGGAAGAACCAAGTTCCTAGATTGGATATAGTATCATGATTTGATGCCGTATGATAGAACCTTTTTTGATTGCATGGGAATGAAAAAAAAAGATCTTTTTTTTTCATTTTTTTTAAATTATTAATTTCAGTCTTAGTATTTTTATGAATCTTGATGCCAATATGTGCATTGGTCCAGATCTCAATATTCTTTATAAAACAAAGATGAAGAATTCTACAATCAAAATATTTTCTATCCAAACTATTTGTATTTCTATCAATAAGATATCCTTTTTCTAGATAATCATTACTCGGTATACTTACTAATACATAAAATAATTCAGGTTTCAATGTATTGAAATGATATGGAATTTCTTGGTCCCCGTTTCTTTCTATTTCTAATGTTGATTCATAAGTATATAAATTAGGGAGGCTTATGTATTTATAAGATAAAAGATCATATCTGTAATGTTTTTTCGATTTGTTTTTTTGACTTATAAATGAATTTACTGCATAGTCATTTTTTTTCATGGAATAAATGAATTGATATTTTTTATATAAATCCAATTGGTTTGATTCCTTGTTTTTAATCATACAATGTTTATTTATTCTATTTCGGCATTCTTTAGGTACTAATCGAGACATTTTTTTTTGAGATAAATCGTATTGATAAGAAACTTTTAACCAATTTTTCCATTCGTTCATTACATATGTATGAATTTTTTTATGTCTTGATTTAGAATTCAATATTCCGTGGATCATAAAATAGTTTTTTAAATTATCCTTAAAAAAAGGATAGCTCCCTTGATATTGAAGTACAGGTCTCAATTGAAACTTATTAAGTAATTGATTTTGTGATATTTTGTAAAAAACATATGCTTGGGACAGGGAAGATAAGTTCCAATAAGTATTGGAATTTTGATTGCTATTCTTAGTATTATCATTATTTGAAAACAATTTTTTTATAGTCAAAATAAAATTCATTGTATTTTGATTTGTTTCATCAATTCCTTCTTGTTCTTTATTTATTTCATTGTTGTAAATGGGTTTATTAAAGATCTTTTTTGTTGATTCAAAGAAAAGTTGTGTATTTATCTTAGAAATGGTAATGGTACATAGCAAAATATCTATGTATATTTTTTCAATGAATGATTTAATAAAGTAGTGTGATTTACGCATTAATCGGATATTCTTCTTTTTTAATGTTTTCCAAAAATGTTTCTGTGATCCCGATCTTTTATTATCATAAATTAGAACTATTTCTTTTTTTTTCTTGTCTTTTGCGGTTCGTTCAATTTGATTCTTGATTTTGATTGTTTTATCAGAAAGATCTTGAATTCTTCTTTCTATTAGTGAATAATTTAACCAATCCATTGTTCGATTTAGAACGAACGATTCTCGAAGAATCTTATTATTTCTTTTGAAGTCTTTTTTGTTTTCATTCGGTTTATATACTTTTTTTATCCTCAATTCAAATAATAAATTTGGATTTACTTTCTCCAGTTTTTTCATTATTAGGTTGATAACTCGAACTATTTTTATGACTCTTTTTGTTTTTTCTTTTATAACTTTTAAAAAGGATTTTATTTTTTTATTGAAAAATTTTAGAACTTGTAAAAATCTTTTTTTTGCCTTTTTTTTTATTTTTTGGAGTTCTTTATAAATAGGTTCAAAAAAAAAAGGTCGTTTCCGGGGAAAACCAAAGGGAAGTTCCGCTTCCCTTCCCCAGACTGTTAAAAAACAAAAATTTGTTTTTTTCTCTTTTTTTTTTATTATATCTATATGATGAGATCGTGCCTTAGATTTTCTCCAAGGTTTTAGACAGAAAGGATATAGAATCTTTATCTGAATACCGTTTATTAACCAATCTTGGGGAAATTCTGTTTCTGATAATTGAACACCATTATAGGTACATTTAATATGCATTTCTCTATTCCATTCCTTAAAATCCTCGTCCCACTCGGGAATTTGGAATAATAACATACGGAAAATATTTTTGGCTATTATTAATGAAGGCAATATAATGTATTTTCTAAGAAAAGATTGGGTTACTAACATCAAACCTCTTATTACTTGAGTAAATAGAAAGGTATCCCAAGCTTCTGATATTTCTATCTGTTCATTTTTATAGTTTTTTTCCTCTTTATCCTTTTCTTCTTTTGTATCTTCATTTTCAAAATAGGAAATTGTGAATTCTGATTCTTGTTTTCTGTACATCCAATTCCTAAAAATTAGATTCTTTATTTCGTTTATATCAAAAGAGGAAAAAAAAGAAGTTTTGTCTAGACGATCCAAAAAAAGCGGGGAATGTACATTTACTTGAAATAGGTCCCAAATAACTGTTTTACGTCTTTTAGCGCGCATGGATCCTTTGATTAGATTGCGACGAAAATCCGATTGTTGTGAGTAACGTATCAAAGCAACTTCTCCCTCTTCCGTTTGATCATCATTTTTATCATTGTTACTAATACTAGAACTATTATAAATACTAGAAATAGAATTGGTATTCTGATCATTATCGTTATCATTATAAATTATCACACGTTTGGATCTTCTTGAATGAATCTGATAATATTCTTCTTCTATTTCTTCTTCATTTTCTTCTTCTTCTTCCTCTTCTCCCAAATTCTCGGTTAATTTGTATGACCATCGAGAAACCTTTTTACTGATTTCTTCTAGTCTAATCCCAATATATTTCTTTTTCCTTTTTTTTTTGTCTTTTGTATATGTTGTAATTACATCAAATACAAATTGAAAATATTTTTCTTGACTTTCTGAATCAATTCCTTTTTCTACGGAATCATTAAGAAGTAGATAATGAATCTTATTTATAAAAAAAGATTCTACTAAATCTTCTGTATCTTTATAAGTATCCATTATTGCACGTGAATCTAATTTTTTTCTCGTTCCTCGATATGGTCCGTTGAAAAAAGGATCATATTCCTTTGGAAAACATTTTTTTTTTTTTTCATCATCACATAATATGGTTCTTTTTTCAAGCATATCCAGACTAGGGAATATCTCCTTTTTTTCTATAATTTGGATTCGTCTTTTCAATTCATTGTTCAAATTGCACTTTTTTTTTTCATTAGTATAAATACAAGAATTATAAAGATCTTCGTCATATAGTTTCTCTATTATGTACAAAGAGATTCTTTGTTCTACCATTTCCGAAAAAGTCGATAAACTGGGCGGATATGTAAAGGAAATTATTTGTTTACCATCACTTGTACATGTAAAAAAAAAAAATTGTGACATTTCATTGCGTAAAGCATTTTCTAATTTATCATTTTTTATATATCGTAATGGATGATTCCATCGTTTATAATTGAAAAAAAAATTGACAAAAGTTGTTTCAATTTTTTTATTCATTCTTTTCTTTTTCTCTTCTTTCAGTCTTCCCAATTCCCAATTCTCTTGATGGGTCTCCAGATCAGAATCTTCGTAAACTGGGCTATCTTGATAGCGTGCCTCTTGAAAGTGAAATTCATCCTTTGTTTTTTCCTTTCCATTCACTCGGATCTCTTCCGTTTCATCTATTTTGTCCAGATCCTCCTTTTCTTCCGAACAAAGGGAAGGGTTTTCTTCGGTGGATCCCTCTTGTTCCTGTTGAATCTCCTTCATTTCGTAAGTTCTTTCTACATCGCTTTCTTCCTTTCTTTCTCCCCCTTCTTCCGTTTCTGAGGTTTCTTTCTCTTTCAATTTCTTAGTGAAAATAGGCGACGGCATTCTGCCTAAATAGTAAACACAGGTGATAAATAAGAGAATACTAAAGATTCGAGCCATAGAATTTCTCAATTCTGACACAAGATACTTATTAGATTGAATAGAATGATTTTGCCGTATCCAGAATAATACCAATCCAACCCATTTCATGAATAAAATGTGACCAATTAACCAACCAACAAAACTACTTGTTAAAAATAAAATCTTGTCGTTGCATCGAAACATATAAATGTTGACTAATCTGGCTAACGTGGAACTTGGTAAAATGAAATGGTTGAATAATTGAAAAATTAGATTATTCAGGAATACACATTGAATGCTGAGATTACGCATTGAATTTCTGGTAGTAGATCCATAATCAAAAAAGTTTTTATGATTGTTCCAGAATAAATGAAACAAAAGATACGGTATAATTAGGACAGTTATTGTATGAGGTCTACCCAATGCTAGATGCAGAGGCGCATAATAGATCGATATGAAC